ACATACCCCGTTTCGAGAAAAGCAAATTTTTTCTAGGAATTCAGAATTTATTTGTAAAAAGATTCTGATTCATCTCTTAGTTATAAAAATTTGCTTATCATGCCCAACCTAGATATTGTGAGGTACCATACCATAATAAGGTCTTTGAGGGTCAAAATGTGGAAATGAGGTGATTCAGATTCATCGCAGCTCCCCATAAAGAATTTCAATGTTTGAATTGGGGGTTCATAATGTAGGACTTATCTGATCTTATCAATTGTTCTTATAAATTTTGTTAGAAATTTTTTTTTTTTTTTCGAAGAAATCGTGAATCTTTCTTAGTATTAAAGATCTCATCGAAAACTTACAGCAGCTTGCCAAACAAGGGCTAAGAGAAAAAAGAGTACGGGTATGACTGGCATAACATCTACGATTGGATTCAAAAAGGCATAAGTCTCGGGCAATTTGGCGAATAAAAAGCTACTCGAATGAAGGGCCGAATTAAGACAGATAGAGATTAAACTTAAGATATTAAGCATACCAAACATTTCGTTTTTAGAGATAATTTCATTTTTATCGTGATATAAGGGAAAAATAAAGAAAGAAGAGAAGGTTTGCCAAAAATCTTCCTTTTTCTTGGAACTCCCCCAATCAAAAATCCTTCAATTCTTAAATCTGATTCAATTCTTAAATCAGAATAGAAGGAATCATACTTTCATACAATATCTTAATTGAATTATATGTAATGATCAATGAATGTAATGATCAATGAATTCATTTCGATTCTACATCTACACATTCTACACATGACGAATCTTAGCAACGCCTATTCTATAGATATTGGATCTATAGATATTGGATTTAGGCTGAAATTGACGAACAGCCAATACCTATGTTAGTGTTTATTTGTGTCCAATATAAATCTAAATGGGGCGTGGCCAAGCGGTAAGGCACCGGGTTTTGGTCCCGTTATTCGGAGGTTCGAATCCTTCCGTCCCAGACTGATTCTCTCATAGAAAAGATGAGGTACTTTTAGCCATCCTCCCTAATCCACTAATAAAAGTCAGTGGGATATTGGATACAATGTGATTCCATTTTTTTTTGTTTCTTTCAGATTTCGAATCATTGTTTTATGAATTATATACTCCTTATTGATTGACTTTCTCACAAACGTATCGTATCGATTCACATTCTTACAAGCGCAATCGAGTGTCAATGACACGTGTATAATGTATAAAAAAAAAATAGAAATCGAATATATCTATTTACTTTTTATAGAAAGTATGGAAAGAAAAATGAAAGTCTCATTCATATAATAAAGTCTCATTCCTATAATATAATATAGGATCATGTTAAATCCTTGCTGAGACTTCTCCAGAAAAAAAAAAAATACCTATCCTTCCATTTCCATATATATATATAAGCATATATATAAGCATATATCATATATATCATATATATAAGCATATATATAAGATAAGGAAGGAAGGAAGGTGTGGACTGCTGGGTAGCAATTAAGCCAATGATTATTCATGATTCCATATTGAATCAATTCCATACCGGGCATACCGGTTCAAAATTAGAGGAATGTTATGGTAAAACTTCGTTTGAAACGATGTGGTAGAAAGCAACGTGCGACTTGAAGGACATGGTCGGTTGTGGATGCAGGAATCCACCATTTTATATATCTGTGAAGATGCTCTTGGCTCGACATAGTTTGTTCTGTTACACTAGTAAACCTATTTTATTGGTTGTAAATAGTACATGATGGAGCTCGAGTATAAAGTATTGATTCATTTATCAGGGGAAGAGTCTAGGGTTAGTACCAATCAATAGGTTGGAAAAACTTCGTAACGTAAGTATATCTTCGATATAGAAATCGAAAGGGTCAAATTTGAAAGGGGTTCAAACCAAAAAGTCAAATAGTTCGGAATTGGTAAAAATATTTGACCAAAATTGTATCGTAGGGGAATCAATCATTCGTACGATTCTTTCAATAGAAAGAAATAATAAAAGGTATGTTGCTGCCATTTTGAAACGATTAAGAATCGCCGAAGTAATGTCTAAACCCAATGATTCAAAGCAAGGATAACGGATACCGGAACAAGTAAACGCCATTTTTCAACTGTTTCAACAACTCGAACTAGATTAGAATTTAGAATGTGGAAATAGATTCTAGGTGAGACAAATAAAAAAAAAATGGGTTAGAGACGGCTCAATAAATGTTTAAGGATTTCCCCTCTAGGCCTTTGATAATTACCTAACTTGAGTTATGAGTACGAATGATATTTTTCTTCTCAGGAGAGAAGAATAAAAAACGACTCAAATTTATAGTTATAGTCTAATTCAAAATTTTTTGGATACATTTGCCACTATATACATAAATTCGAATCATTCTTTCTTGAGCCGTATGAGGAGAAAACCTCCTATACGTTTCTAGGGGGGGGGGATTCTTCATATACATCTATCCCAATGAGTCATCTATCGAATCGTTGCAATTGATGTTCGATCCCGAAGAGAGGGAAGAGATCTTCGTAAAGTCGGTTTTTACGATCCGATAAAGAATCAAACTTATTTAAATGTTCCTGCTATTCTATATTTCCTTGAAAGGGGCGCTCAACCTACAGGAACTGTTCACGATATTTCAAAGAAGGCGGAGGTCTTTAAAGAACTTCGAGTTAATCAAACAAAGTCCAATTAATGGAATCAAAAAGGGGTGCCTAGCATCTGGCTTTATGTAATTGTTTCTCCACTGATCCCTTTTTTTATTGCTCTATTCACCATTGCTATAGAACGAAAAAAAAAATCCTATCTATATTGAATTGATTTATAATTGATATAAGACAGATAGAAAAAAATCTCGAGTGAATAGATTAAATTACTGGATCTACGAAATGCCGGGATTACCATCAATAGGGCACTTTTTGTTAGTGGATGTACTCCCCTAACAAACAAAGGGGGCAATCCCGCTTATTGTATCTGTATCTATATTCAATAAATTCAATATTTTTTCCTACTTCTTCCTTAACTTATTCCCCCGTTTACACTTCATTTCTTATCTATGTAGTGCCAATCCAACACAAGTACTTTACTTAATTATTTAGGTTTGATGGTTTGATCAATTTGAGATTTTTTTGTTTTATCAATATTCAATTCATATTGACAATGTTGTATCGAACAAATATAATTTGATCGTGGAGAAATAAATCGATTTCTCCACGGTCCATAAGTTTGTTTATTTACTTCATTTAAATGATGAGTTCACCAAATTCACTGCGATACAAGAAGAAAAGTTTTATAAGTTTTATATATATATATATATATATATATATTATTATTATTATATTATATTAATTATTAATTATATTTTAATTTAATATTATATTAAATATTAATATTATATTTATTTTTTATTCCGATCATATCTACAATCTTATCCGGGTTGCTAACTCAATGGTAGAGTACTCGGCTTTTAAGTGCGACTATGATCTTTTACACATTTGGATGAAGCAACGAATTCGTCCATACCATTGGTAGAGTTTGTAAGACCACGACTGATCCAAAACGGGAATGAATGGAAAAAATAGCATGTCGTATCAATGGGGAACTCAGAGAATACTTCGAATACTTCATCCTTACCGGATGGGCAAAAAATCTTGTCTTTGCTTCTTTTCTTGGAACGGGACTCAAAAAATTGACCCTTGGGTTAAGTGAATAAATGGATAGAGCTCCATGGCTCCAATTATAGGGAAAGAAAAAGCAACGAGCTTTTTTTTATTAAAATTTAATTAATATGAATTTGAATAATTTCCCGATCTAATTAGACGTTAAAAATATATATTAGTACCTGATGCGGGAAAAGGTTCCCCTGCGAGTGGATGATGCATTCCCTTTTTTATGAATCCTAATTATTAACTCTATTACGGAGTGAGTAAAGACGAATGTGTAGAAGAAACCGTATACTGACAAAAAGCTAATTTTTTCCAAAGTCAAAAGAGCGATCGGGTTGCAAAAATAAATGATTTCTTGTCATCCTTTTGTGAACTATAACGTGGAATTCGAACGAAAAAAAATGGGATGGAAAAAGAGAGTATCTGTTGATTGGTCTCCGGGGTATCCATTGTTTTTTTTTTCTTACTATATACCTTGTTTTGACTGTATCGCACTATGTATTGTATCATTTGATAACCCAAGAAATCCCCCATTCCTTTGGTTCAAGTATAATTTAAAATTAAATGGAGGAATTACAAGGATATTTAGAAATGGATAGATCTCCACAAAAACACTTCCTATATCCACTTCTCTTTCAGGAGTCTATCTACGTACTTGCTTATAATCATGGTTTAAATGGATCGACTGTTTACGAATCGATGGCAAATTTAGGTTATGACAATAAATTTAGTTCACTAATTGTGAAACGTTTAATTATTCGAATGCATCAACAGAACCCTTTTAATTTTATTATTTCGGATAACGATTTTCACCAAAATCGATTCGTTAGGAAAAGTAAGAATTTGGATTCTCAAATCATATCAGAAGCTTTTGCAGTCATTATGGAAATTCCACTCTCCCTGCAATTAGTATCTTGCCTGGAAGAAAAAGAAGTAGCAAAATCTCAAAATTTACGATCTATTCATTCAATATTTCCCTTTTTCGAGGACAAATTATCACATTTTAATCATGTGTTAGATATCTTAATACCCCACCCTATCCATCTGGAAATCTTGGTTCAAACCCTTAACTGCTGGATACAAGATGCTCCCTCTTTGCATTTATTGAGATTTTTTATCCACGAGTATCGTAATTCGAATAGTCTCGTTAGTTCAAAGAAATCCATTCCTTTTTTTTTCTCAAAAGAGAATCAAAGATTATTCTTGTTTCTATATAATTCTCATGTATATGAATGCGAATCCATATTCGTTTTTCTCGGTAAACAAGCCTCTCGTTTACGATCAACATCCTCTGGAGCCTTTCTTGAGCGAACATATTTCTATGGAAAAATAGAGCATTTTTTAGTAGTG